ACAGCATAAGCAATAAGGAAGCCAAAATATAATATTATTTCCAATGCTATGGGATACGATTGATTAGCTAATGTTTCAAAATTTAATGTTGGTTCGTTGAAACCATATAAACCCATACCTAGAACGCCTATTAAAAGAAAAATAGAACCCCCTGCAGTGTATAAAATAAACTTTGTAGCCGAGTACAGACGTTTTTTCCCCCCCCACATAGATAAAAGTAAATAGACAGGAATTAATTCTAACTCCCACATGATAAAAAAAAGTAAAAGGTCTCGAGAAGAAAATGATCCTATTTGACCACTGTACATTGCTAGCATCAGGAAATGAAACAATCGCGAATCTCGAGTAACTGGCCAAGCCGCTAAAGTAGCTAAAGTAGTGATAAATCCTGTCAGTAAAATAGGTCCTATGGAAAGCCCGTCGATTCCCAGTCTCCAGTGAAAATCCAAAATATTTATCCATTTAAAATCCTCTTCTAATTGGATTAACGGATCGTCCAATTGAAAATGATAACAGAATGCATAGGTCGTTATAAGGAGTTCTAATAAACATATACCTATAGTATACCACCGTACTACCTTATTTCCCCTATGCGGGAGAAAAAAAATGGAAGAGCCCGCGAATATCGGAAAAACAACAATTATTGTTAACCAAGGAAAATAACTCGTGGTAAAGACAAGATACGCTTTGACCAGAAAAACCCGTACTCAATAAAATTTTTTGGATTTAATTCTGAGCACGGGTTTTTGTCAGTAAAGAGGAATCAAATGATTCAAGTGGATTTTTTTGTAACGTATCAGTAAGCTAGGGCCATACTGCGAGTTGTCTCATGCCATAAATAAACACGGATACTCAAAAAATCTGTTGGACAAGCGGATTCACATCTCTTACAACCTACACAGTCTTCAGTTCTTGGAGCGGAGGCAATTTGCTTAGCTTTACATCCCGACCAAGGTATCATTTCCAAAACATCCGTAGGGCAGGCCCGTACACATTGAGTACACCCTATACATGTATCATAAATCTTTACTGAATGTGACATTGGATCTATAAGCTTCAGTTTTGAACATAAAAATTTTCGATCTGGTTCTAGTAAAATCAATAGTAAATAAACCCATATATGGTAGACACCAGACGAATCAGTGGTTTACCAGAATTTTTTTTAGAATCTATCTATATACTTCTGGATCTGTTCATGAGAAAAGGGCCAAGAGACTTTGATTTCTATTTCAGCAAACAGAGTGATATGAATCATCCATGTTACATGCTAATACTAACTAATATTAATAAAATAAAACTATAAAAACTAGTAAATAGAATATAACTTATAATATTATATTAATTATGTTAGTACTAATTAATCATATTTTATCATAACATATTTTAAACTTTTTAAACTATAATATGATAATATCATAAGTTAAAATTATGATTTATTTATTATAATTTATTTATATTATATAAATAAATTAAATCATAAAATATCTAAATTATATATATAGGTAAAGCTTTGTGATAAGGCATATCCTTATATATTTTTTTATATTATTTTAATTTTATTTTAAATAATTTATAAAATAATTTATATTATATTAATTTATATTATTATTAAATTAAATGAAATATAATATTATTAAAAAAACTTATTAATATAAAATATAATATATTTTATTAATATAAAAATATATATAAAATATAAATAATAAATTTAATAATAAATTGGAACAGTATTATATTTTTATATTTATTTTATTTTATTTATAATTATGAATTATATTCAAATTAAATTATATATTTATATTAATATATAAATATAATCACACTTATCACTTAGTAATATTACACATACATATTATATAATTATACATGATTGATTATACATGATATATATATGATTAGTTTGCATATATGTATTTTATTTTTTATCTTGGTATATGTAATTAGATGTATTTTAATTTATTTATTTTATGAGTATTAAATTATATGTATATGATTATTGATTACAATTTAGTTATATCATTAGAACTATTTATTCAACAAATTTGATTGATTGATACGTGTCGATTTTCTGTTACGATAGATCGACGAAACAATAGCTAGACCAATAGCTGCTTCAGACGCTGCAATAGCTATAACAAAGATCGAGAAAATGTCTCCTCTTAATTGTCGATTATCAAATAGATCAGAAAATGTGACAAGATTAATATTAACCGAATTTAGTATAAGCTCAAGACACATAAGTGCTCTAACCATGCTTCGACTTGTGATCAATCCATAAATACCGATAGAAAACAAATATGCACTCAAAAAAAGTACATGCTCAAACATCATTGACTAACTCCTTATCAATCTCAATTGATTTCAACAAACAATTCAAATTCAACTGCTTTAAGTTTTTTCTAAAATAATAATTTCAGAAAGTCAAAATTTCAGGACAAAATCCAAGACAAAAAAAGTATTTGAGATAGAAGAAAAGGTAGAATCAAATACCTTGAGATACTTTTTATATAATTCTATAAAGGTTTCTTAGATTAATATCATTCATATATAAACTCAAATATATTTGAAGGAAAATAAATGTCTTAACAATAACACATGACAAAAAAAAAAAAAGACCTCTTTTTTTTTTAGTGCTAATCTTAAGTATTTTTTTAATGCTAAGTATTTAGTATTTAAGTATTTATTATATAAATAATACTAATTTTTATTGACGAGCCATAGTAATTGCACCTATCAAGGCAACTAAAAGAATTATAGAAATGAGCTCAAATGGAAGAAAAAAATCTGTTGATAAATGAATCCCAATTTGTTGAACATTACTTATAAGGTCCTGCTCTATAATGTGGTTTGATTTTGTAGTCCAAATGATCCCGTACCATGATGTATCTGGGATAGTAGTAGTTAGTGAAAAAAGAATACTTGTACAAATCAGCGAAGTGACCCCATCTCCCACGGTCCAAAGATGTAAATCCGTGGAGTATTCTGAACCCTTCATGAACATCACAGCAAATATGATTAAAACATTTATAGCTCCCACATAAATAAGGAGCTGTGCAGCAGCTACAAAATAGGAGTTCAATAGAATATAGAATAAGGATATACAAACAAGAACCAATCCCAAAGAAAAGGCAGAATAAATTGGATTGGTAACTAAAACTACTCCTAGGCCTCCTAATATAAGAGCTAATCCCAGAAATACTACAAGAATATCATGTATTGGTCCAGTTAAATCCATTGTGTATAATGTATAAAATATAGATAAATTGCAATTTTTTATGACCTTTTTGAATAATCCAGGAAAAAGGTTACTCTATTTGTTTTTTCTTGTATATGCTACGTCCCTAATTGAATTGAATTCAATCTTAATGTAGTGTGAATTTATATAGTATAGTGGATTAATTTAGATATAATTTGTATTTTTTATTTCTTATTATATTTAATTTAATATTTAATTTATTATTATTATATTAATTATTAATATTAATTTTTTTTATTAATTAAATTATTAATTTTATTTATAATAAATAAAATTTGATATTTTATTAATATAAATATAAGATTACAATATAATTTATAATTATATTAATATTATAATTATATTAATATTATATATATTATATATATAATTTATTTTATAATTATATTAATATTATATAAGATATAAGATTATATAAGATATAATCTTATATAATATATAATAAGATATAAGATTATATAAATAATATTTAATATTCTTATATTATATTAATTATATTTATTTTATATTTATTTATTATTATATTTATATTAATATTTTATATTTTTATAATATATCTATATCAAATTAGAATATATCAAATATAATCAATATATATATAAAATATAAAAAAAGATCTTCCTAATCGGTAATCGTCCTTGAATCAAGAGATTTATCCTTTATTTTGTTGATTTGAGTTGAATTCATAATTGTTTGAATTGTGTAATCTCCTATTATTGATATTGGTAATCGACCCAATGCAATTTGATTATAATTCAATTCGTGGCGATCATAAGCGGAAAGTTCATATTCTTCAGTCATTGATAAACAGTTTGTTGGACAATACTCGACACAGTTACCACAAAATATACAGACCCCAAAATCAATACTATAATTAAGTAATTGTTTCTTTTTAATATCTGTTTCCAATCTCCAATCTACAACAGGTAGATCTATAGGGCATACACGAACACATACTTCACAAGCAATACATTTATCGAATTCAAAATGGATTCGACCCCGGAAACGCTCTGATGTGATTGATTTTTCATAAGGGTATTGAATAGTTACGGGTAAACGATTTGCATGGGATAAGGTAATCATAAAACCTTGACCAATATACCTTGCAGCTCGTACTGTTTGTTGACCATAATTCATGAATCCAGTCACCATAGGAAACATATCGTAGATATCCATGAAATAAAGAAATTAATATTTTTTTCTCTTGTTTGAAAGAGGTTATGAATCTAGAATAGCGTTATCATATTCTGTTATTTATAGTGAAACAAGTTGGGAAGAAGTTGTCAATAATAGATTACCTAGAGAAATGGGTAAAAGAAATTTCCATCCAAGATTTAATAGTTGGTCCATTCTCATTCTAGGCAAAGTCCATCTTGTTGTGATAGGAATAAACAGGAACAAATAAGCTTTAGCTAATGTAATAAAGATGCCAATTGTCATTCCAAAGACCCCCTCCATTTTATTTCTTCCGAAAAGTTCAGGAAGAAATATGTATGGAAGAGAAAAATTCCACCCACCTAAGTAAAAAACTGTTACAAATAATGAAGAAACTAACAAATTTAGGTAAGAAGCGACGTAAAACAAACCGTATTTGATACCTGAATATTCGGTTTGATAACCTGCTACTAATTCTTCCTCTGCTTCTGGTAAATCAAAAGGTAATCTCTCACATTCTGCTAGAGAAGAAATTAAAAAAACTAAAAATCCTATAGGTTGACGCCACAGATTCCACCCCCAAAAACCATATTTTGACTGTGCCTCAACAATATCAACTGTACTTGAACTGTTAGATAATTATAGTCGGCGATAACATCACTGTTTCCGTCGCTATTCCAGAACCGTACATGAAACCTCAGCTTCATACGGCTCCTCTACGGCCACAAATAAATATAAGGACTAGTTCGGTATTAATATTAATTATCTAATAAAGAAATAAATAGAATAATTTGGAGAGTCAAAAATTAGACCGAGGGAATTCTGTTTGCTAGAAAAAAACGCTTCCGAATTGATCTCATTCTCTTAAAAAGAAATTTTCTTTGTTCAGTAATAATTTATTACTTCAATAAAATACTCATTTTTGTCAATAGACAACACAGTTTGATCCGTCTTTTTTATTACGAAAAAGAAAGAATTTGCCACTAATTCATGAATCATCATAAGAATTGCATATGTATGCAGTAAAAAGAGAATAACTCCATTTTTTTATTCAGTTATTTTCCCATTATACATTATAATTATATATTGATATTGCATTCTTTTTCTTTTGTTCCTGTTCTTGTTTCTCAGAAGAAAAAAAAGGGGGGGGGGACTCTGAAAAAAAAAAAAAAGAGGATTAATTCGTTCTTGATAGTCATTTCTTTAATCAGTGAATAGGAGCATACTCTAGATCGGAATCCTAAGGAAGTACTGCTTGATCATTTCTACTAACTTAAAGCCCTTATTTGGATTCATTTTATGCATAAATACGTCTTTTGAAACTTGACATTATCTCTATTACTAATCTTTTGTGTATCTTGGTGTTCCTACTTCTCCACCCACTCATTTTTGATTGATCCCCCATATAGTAATACGTACAAGACTATAGTCGAAACTCCATACAGTTGATCCTTTGTACCCGCTTCAAGACATGAACACTAATCAAGCAATTTCAACCTTGGGGTAAACAGTTTACACTGCTTATGTTTACTTCCACTTTACTCTTGTACATAGGGAATGAGAATAAATTTTCTTACTGCAAATTTATAAGCTGTTTTGTTTCACTCATATGACTATCTAGTTTAACCCATTGACCTAAATCTGAATGATGAATAAAAAATAACTATATCTATTTCAATACATTTCATCCAATAAAAAAGTTCATGTTCTAACGAATCACACGTAGAGATATTGATAACACACATGGAGTTAATGGTATTTCATAACTAATGGATTGAGCAGCAGCTCGCAGACCACCTGAAAAAGAATATTTATTATTCGATCCATATCCTGACATAAGAAGTCCAATAGGAGCAATACTTGAAATGGCGATCCATAAAAAAACACCTATACTGAGATCGGCTAGAACAAGGTTATACCCAAAAGGAATTACTAAATAACTTAGTAAAATAGATATGACCGCTATTGTTGGCCCGGCACTGAACAAACGACTATCCCCTCTAGACGGTAGAAGATCCTCTTTAAAAAGTAGTTTTGTTCCATCCGCTAAAGCTTGAAGAATCCCTAATGGGCCGGCATATTCAGGTCCAATACGTTGTTGTATCCCTGCGGATATTTCTCTTTCTAACCACACAATTACTAGTACACCTATTATGATCCCAAATATCAGAATAAAAATAGGCACAAAAAGCCATATAAGTTCATAAACTTCTTTTAAGAATTCCGATGCAGAAAAAGAATTGATAGTTTGTACTTCTGTTATATCAATTATCATTTCAACGATCAACTTCTCCCATAATAATATCTATACTACCTAATATCGTCATGATATCAGCCAATTTCATTCTTTTAACTAGCTGAGGCAAAATTTGCAAATTGATGAAACCCGGCGGACGAATTTTCCATCTCCAGGGGAAAACACTCTGATCTCCTATCAGAAAAATGCCTAATTCTCCTTTTGGGGCTTCTACTCTGACATAAAGTTCTTGTTTTGACAATTCAAAATTGGGCGAAGGTTTTTTACTAATGAATCTATATTCAAAATCATTCCATTCGGAATCTTTTGATCTATCAAAGCGTCGGACTTCTAAATTTTCATAGGGTCCCCCCGGAATTCCTTCTAGAGCCTGTTGAATAATTTTTATGGATTCCGTCATTTCACTGATTCGTACTAAATAACGAGCTAATGAGTCTCCTTCTTTTTGCCATTGGACTTCCCAATCGAATTCATTGTAACACTCATATTGATCAACTTTACGAAGATCCCATTGGATTCCGGAAGCTCGTAACATTGGTCCCGATAAGCCCCAATTTATTGCTTCCTCTCCCCCAATAATGCCCACTCCCTCAACGCGTTCCAAAAAAATGGGATTTCTCGTAATAAGTTTTTGATATTCATCAACTCCTGTTAAAAAATAATCGCAAAAATCCAAACATTTATCTATCCAGCCATGAGGTAAATCGGCAGCTACTCCTCCGATACGGAAATAATTATGCATCATTCGCATACCTGTGGCAGCTTCAAATAGATCATATATCAATTCCCTTTCTCTAAAAATATAGAAAAAGGGAGTCTGTGCACCAATATCTGCCATAAAAGGGCCAAGCCATAACAAATGAGAAGCTATACGACTCAGCTCTAGCATAATTACTCTGATATAGCTGGCTCTTTGAGGTACTTGAATATTTCCCAATTGTTCTGGTGCATTTACTGTTATTGCTTCTGTGAACATAGTAGCTAGATAATCCCAACGTGTTACATAAGGCAAATATTGTACAATTGTGCGGTTTTCCGCAATTTTTTCCATTCCTCTGTGTAAATAACCTAGTATGGGTTCACAGTCAATAACATCTTCACCATCGAGAGTAACGATCAGTCGAAGAACACCGTGCATTGATGGGTGGTGAGGACCCATATTGACTATCATAAGATCTTTTCTTGTAGCCGGTAAAGTCATATCTTTTTCCCCGATTCATTATTCTATGAATTTTTCAAAACGAGGTTCATCAAAATCAAACAAAATATAAAAATCTAAAAAAAAAAAAAAAATAATTCAAACGAATCTTCGAATTAACGAGTTTTTGGCTCCCGAATATCCAACTGACCAATTAATTTCTTATAACGTACTCTATTTTTCTTTGACAAATATGCCAGCAGCCGTTGACGTTTTCCCAGAATTATTCGTAAACCCCTCTGAGATGAAAAATCTTTTTTATGCAATTCCAAATGTGAAGTAAGTTTCCGTATCTTATTGGTGAAACTGAATACTTGAAATTCGACAGACCCTTTGTTTTCTTCTTTTTCTTCTTGTTCTTGCGAAAAAATTGAGATAAATGAATTTTTGACCATAAAAGAATTTTCCATTTTTTTTTTTTCTTTTTTTATTAATTGGATTTGGATAGAAAGGTATAATATATTTCTGCACTCACCAAAGAGAATGATTTCTTTGTATTGTACCTAAAAAGATTTCGCCAATTCATTATTTCTAGACTCAGTTGATAAGCCATTAAATGAAATTAAATTCAGTATCATGTATCATAATGTAACACAACATATGTGTATATCTTTTGGCCTTCATATATCGAATGTCTCACTCACGCACTACACACTACACTATATACTATCATAATTATATACTCATAGTTATATACTAATTACTCATAATTATATACTCATAGTTATATACTAATTACTCATAATTATATACTAATAATACTAATAATAATATATGAAATGATATGTAATATCATAATTAATAAATAAAAAAAAAATCAAAATTATAAAAATTATAATTATAATATAAATTTATAATATAAATAAATAATAATATTATAATATAAATAAATAATAATATATTATATAATTAAATTTAAATATTAAATATGAATAAATAAAATGAAATATAAATAATAATATTAAAAATGAAATTAATTCAATTTTTAATTTAATTAATATATTATTTAATTTAGTATATGTATATAATAATATATAATATAATTATATAATATAGATATAGTCTTTTTTGTAATAGTATAATAATAGATAGTATATTAGTATACATTTGTTATATATATATATATATATATTGTATATTGATATTTATGGCATATTGATATCGTATATTTATTTGTATATTGATATTGTATTTACTTTATATTATTTACTTTATATAATATTTATATAATAGTATTTATTTCTATTTTATAAAGTTATATATAGTTTATAGTTATATTTCATTTAGTGAGTATATATTATTTATAGTCTTATTTCATTTAGTTATATTTATATAATTATAATAAAGTATATAAAAAAGTATATAATAAAGTTATAGTTAGTATATTAAATTTATATAATATAATATAAGTATAGTTAGTATATTGTATATTAAAAATACTATACCATATATTGTATATTAAAATATTTTATATTAAACTATCCTATCAATTAACAATTAATTTATCAATTAATTCTGAGTTGTGGATACATCTGTATTCTTGACATACCGAAACGACTACCATTAGTGGTATCAAACCAATACCGATTCATACAAGCTAAATCTTCTAATCGATAATTGGGCCAAAGAAACAATTTGAATTTAATTAATTTGTTTTTATTTGCATCTGTATTAAAAAGCCCGTCCTTTTTCAAAAACTGTCCATAGTTCCTTATGTTGTTTTCATTGAAAAATATTAGATTTCTATCTACGTCTACAACATTACCCCTCCAAGGATTGAAACAAATTAGAATTCTCAACTCTCTACGACGTCTAGTAGATAGAATATTTTCAGGAACAAATAAATCATAATTATTTTTATCTTCACTCACAAACATAGTGCTATGTCGTGAAATGGATTTCTCAAAAGGATTTTCATCAAGATATTTTTCTTTTATATATCTTATATCAGTTTGTTGTTTACTCTTGTTGACCAATGAAATACCTAGAGTTTGATATATAAAAAATTCTTCATCCCATTTTTTAGAGAGACGAACCGGTTCGATAAAAAATATTCCCCTTTTTATCAATTCTGTAAGAGATAGATCCCTTTGAATCAACATGACATCTAGACGCATCTCTCCTCTTTGAATTGAGGATATAGCAATTTCCTTTAGATTTATCAGTCTAAGTAGTAGACAATATACCTTGATATTGTTGATCATTCTTTGATTCAAAGAATCATCCCATCTTAATTGAAAAAGGAAATATTTTTTCAGAAATAAATCTAGTTCTGCTTCCTTCTTACTCTTGAATTGCTTTTTCTTTCTACGTTTTTTAATGGTTGATCCTGTGTCATTTTTTTCAACATCTTCTTTTTTCTTTTGTTTTTGTGTATCTTGTTGTGTATCTGATCCAAAATCTTTTTGGTTTGTCTTTTGTTTTTTTTCTTGTTGGTTCCGATTCTCTAATTCAAGATATTCTTTTTTATTAGATCGTAGATTAAGATCCTTTTTTTGATTTCCATTGATGTTCTTATTTTGACTAATATTCATATTTCCATGAATGTTTAAAAGAAGAAATTGGATTGGTATAATCCATGGTTTAAGCTTATATACATCATAAAGTAGTCCAAATTCTGGGAAGAACCAAGATTCCAGATTTGATATGGGACGATATAGCTTTTCTTTATTCATTCCCATCCAATCAAAAAGGGTTTTTCTTTTATTGGATGTTTTTGTTTTTTGATGAATCGTGAGAGGATAAATATCTTTATTATAAATTTTTTGATAATGATCATTATCAGTTCCAGCTTTAGTATTTTTATTAATCTTGGTACCAATATGCATATTAGTCCAGGTATCCATATTGATATTTTTTCTAAAACAAAACCGGAGAATTCTACAATCAAAGTATTTTCTATCCAGATTTTTTTCTCCAAATAGACTAGATTTTTCTCCTAGATAATCACTAATATCTATACCTACTAGTACATAAAATGATTCGGGTTTCTGTGTTTTCTGTGTATTGAAATTATATGGAATTTTTTTGTCTCTGTTTACTTGTAATGGCGATGCATAAATATATGAGTCCCCTCCATCCTCGTAATTCATATATTTATGTGCTAGAAAATCATATTTGTAGTTTTTTTTTAATTTTTCTTTTTGTCCTGCCCATGAGTCTATTCCGTAATAATTTTGTTTCACGTAATGAATTAATTGGTTTTTTTTATATGAATCCAATATTATTGAGTCTTTTTTTTGAGTTGTACAACGTTGATTGACTCTATTTCTCCATTTTTGTGGTACTAATTGAGACCATTGAGTTTGAGATAAATTGTATTGATAATGACTCTTTAACCAGTTTTTCCATTCATTCATTCCAGACTTATAAATTTTCTTATACTTCGGTTTGGAATCAAATAGTCCTCGTGTCCCACAATAATCCTTGATTCTATCTTTAAGAAAAAGATGGATCCCGTGATATTGAAGTACAGATTTCAAGTAATACAAGTTAGTAACTTGAACTTGTGATAATGTGTAAAACACATATGCTTGTGACAAAGAGGATAAGTCACAATAAATGTTTGAATTATTATTACTAATATTAGTAATATTAGAAAGCGACTTTTTCATTGTCGAAATAAAGTGAATTGTATTTTTATTTGTTTGATCAATCCCTTCTTGATTTGTTTCATCGTGGTAAAAGAATTTATTGATCATTTTTTTTGTTGATTCAAGGAAAAGTTGTGCATTGGTCCTAAGAATGTTAATGGTACATAGAAGGATATCGCTGTATATTCTTTCAATGAAATATTTGAGAAAGTAGTATAATTTACGTATTAATCGGGTAGTCTTTCTTTTGAATATTTGCCAAATAGGTTTTTGCAATTCTGCATTTTTATCAGCACAATTTGTCTTGTCAGGGCTAATACTTATACCTGGAGTTAGAACTATTTTTTTCTTGTCTTTTGTGATTTGTTCTATTTGATTCCTAATTGTGCTTGTCCTATCAGCAAGATCTTTTATTTTTTTTTCTATAAGTGAATATTTTGTCCAATTCGTGGATCTAATTCGAGTAGTTGATTCGTCGGTAATCTTATTACTGATTATAGAATCTCTTCTATTTTCGTTCGATTCATATACTTTCCCGAATCCAAATAAGAAAATTGGGTTTATTTTTTCAAGTTCTTTCATTATTCGTTTTATAACTAGAACTATTTTCCTAACCCATCTTGTTTTTTCTTTTGAAATTTTTAAAAACCATTTTCTCATTTTTTTAGAAACTCTTAGAACTAGAAAAAGAGAAAATGTTTTTTCCACTTTTCTAATTTTTGTTTTTAACTCTTTCAAAATAGGTTCAAAAAAAGAAGGTTGTTTTCGAGGAGAACCAAAAGGGAGTTCCGCCTCTCTTCCCCAGATTGTTAAAAAACAAAAATTGTCTTTTTTTCCTTTTTTTTTCATTGTATCTCTATGATGGGATCGTACTTTAGATTTTCGCCAAGGTTTCAGACGGAAAGGAAATAGAATTTTTATCTGAATACCATCCGTTAACCAATCTTTTGGAAATTCTGTTTCTGATAATTGAACACCATTATAAGTGCATTTAACATGCATTTCTCTATTCCAATCTTTTAAATCCTCGTACCACTCGGGGAATTGGAATAATAACATACGGCCGACATTTTTAGCTATTATCAATGAAGGCAATACAATGTATTTTCTAAGAATTGATTGGGTTACTAACATCGAACCCCTTATTGCTTGAGCAAATATAATGCTATCCCAAGTTTCTGATATTGTTATACGTTCATTTTCCTCTTTTTTTTCCTTGTTTTTCTTCTCTCTTTCTTTTGTCTCTTCCTCCTCAGAATCATAAACTTGAAATTCCGATTCTCTACCCACCCAATCCCTAAAAACGAGATTCATCATTTCGGAGATATCAAAAGAGAAAAAAAAAGTTTTGTCTATTTGATCCAAAAAAAGTGGCGAATGCACATTTGCTTGAAACATTTCCCAAGTAACTGTTTTACGTCTTTGAGCACGCATGGATCCTTTGATTAGATCCCGACGAAAATCCGATTGTTGTGAGTAACGTATCAAAGACACCTCTTCTGCTTGATCACTATCACTAGTATTACTAATACTATTGCTAGTTTCGTCTTTATCAGTATAAATTACAACACGTTTGGCTTTTCTTGAACGAATTTCATGATCTTCCGTTGATTCTTCTTCATTTTCTTCCTCTTGTTCTTCCAAACCATCGGTTAATTTGTATGACCATCGAGGAACCTCTTTTCTGATTTCTTCTATTCCAGGAAAAATAAATTTATTATTTTTATTTCTAATTGTTTGATCATTGTAATCAGTTGTAACTACATCGAATATCCATTGCAAACATTTTGTTTGCTTTTCTGAATCAATTCTTTTTTCTTCTGCCAATAAAGACAAATTTTTCAAATTCAAATTAAGACTGGGTGGGGATTCCAATGGGACTTCGCCGGTTGTGGTTAAGGAATGACCAATATTTGTCGATAAAAATTCTCCATCAAAGAGATTTTTTTTATATTCAAATTCTTTTGGGGGGGAATCATTAGGAAGTAGACCATGAATTTTATTTATCCAGACTATAGACTCCTCCGCATCTGTAGAAGTTATTAAATCATCTCTAATTGAACGTGAATATGATTTTGTGATTTTTCCGCGATATGGTCCGTTCAAAAAAGGATCGTACATTTTAGGCAAGCATTCCTTTTCATTTTCATCATTGCATAATCTGATTCTTTTCTCGAGCACATCTAGAGCAAGGGATCCTGTTTTTTTTTCTAGAGTTTTTATTCGATTTATTAATTCATTGTTCAAGCTGTGCTTTTTTTGTTCATTAATATAAACCCAATAATTATCCTCGTGGGATAGTTTTTCGGTCGTGTACAAAGATATCTTTCGTTCTATCATTTCTGAAAAAGTCGATAAACTCGGTGGATATGTAAAAGATATTTTTTGTTTTCCATCACTTGGACATGCATAAAAAAAATATTGTGACATTTCATTTCGTACAGCATTTTCAAATCGATCGTTTTTTATATATCGAAATGGACGATTCCATCGTTTACAGTCGAAAAGAAAAGTGACAAGCGGTTTTTCAAACCAAAAAATATTTGGATCTTTTTTACTTTCTACTTGTTCTTGATATCTATCAAGATAAGAATCTTCGTAAATGGGGCTATCCTTATACTTATAATTATACCATGTCTCTTTAAAGTTTAAATGGAATTCATCCTTTGTTTTTTCTTTTCCATTCACTGGGATTTTTTTTGTTTCATTTATTTTGTGTGGATCTTCTTTGTCACTTTCTTCCTCATTTTTCTCGCTTTTTTCGGTTGCTGAGGCTGAGGTTTCCTTGAGTTTTTTAGTAAAAATAGGTAAAGGCATTCTACCTAAATAGTATACACAAGTGATAAATAAGAGAATTTTAAAGATTCGAGCCAGAGAATTTATCAATTCTGAAAGAAGGTATTTATTAGATTGAATGGAATGATTTTGCCGTATCCAGAATAATACTAATTCAACCCACTTAATAAAAAGAATGTGACCAATTAACCAACCGATAAAACTATTTGTTACAAATAATATCTTGTTGTTGCATCGAAACATATAAATGTTGACTAATCTGGCTAGTGTTGAACTTGGTAAAATGAAATGGTTGAATAATTGAAAAATAAAATTATTCAGGAATATACATTGAATGTTGAAATTACGTATTGAATTTCTAGTAGTAGATCCATAATCAAAAAAGTTCTTGTTATTGTTCCAGAAGTAATGAAATAAAAGATATGGTAGAACTAGGACAGTTATTGTATGAGGTTTACCCAATGCTAAATGCAAAGGCGCATAATAGATTGATATAAACATAATAAGTTGTCCCATAATGAAACCGGTTGTTGCTGATATCTGCTTTTCGCTTCCTTCTTCCATAACCCAAGCCCGAAGAAGGAAGAGATAAGAGGGCCCTATGGAGAACGTGGTCATAAATCCATAATAAAGTCCAACTATAACAACGGAATTAATTATTTTAATGCATAAGGATAATGGATTACCTAATAGAAAAAATTTCAAAATCATCACAAACCTCCTCCTTTTCTTTTGTATTGCAATT